GCGGTAAGATTATATCTTGAGCAGTTACATATCCAGGACCCCTGACACAAATAGAGGCGTCGCAAGTTCCGTATAGATTACTTCTCAATACAATTTCTTTCAAATTCATTAAAATGTCATGTACCGATTCTTGAATACCCGCTAGGGTAGAATACTCGTGTGGTATTTTCTCAGATTTTGCACGTGTGATACATGTTCCTTCTATTTCTCCAAGCAAAGCTCTGCGCATCGCGATGCCAATTGTGTCAGCTTGACCTTTCATAAGTGGAGACAGAATAAAGCGTCCATAATAAAGACGCTTATTGTCTGCTTTTGATTCAACACACTTCCACTGTAGTGTCCGAGTAGATACTGTTACTTTCTCTCGAACCATAATAATATTCAAATAATTGAATCATTTTTTTCTCTTGTTTATCTTGAAATCTCTTCAATTTTTATTTCTACACACGTCGCTTTTTCGGAGGTCTACAGCCATTATGTGGCATAGGGGTTACATCCCGCACAAAAGTTAATAGTATACCACTTCTGCGAATAGCGCGTAATGCCGCGTCTCTTCCGAGACCCGGTCCTTTTATCATGACTTCTGCTCGTTGCATACCTTGATCCACTACTGTACGAATAGCATTTCCTGCTGCGGTTTGAGCAGCAAAGGGCGTCCCCCTTCTTGTACCCTTGAATCCACAAGTACCGGCAGAGGACCAAGAAACCACTCGACCCCGTACATCTGTAACAGTCACAATAGTATTATTGAAACTTGCTTGAACATGAATAACCCCCTTTGGTATTCTCCGTGTATTCTTACGTGAACCAATACGTCCATTCTTACGTGAACCAATTCTCGGTATATTTTTTGCCATTTTTTCATCTCATAAATATGAGTCAGAGATATATGGATATATCCATTTCGTGTCAAAAAGGACCCCTCCCTTTTTTTACCCTTTTTACTTTTACATCGGGTGTTTTAACAAGTCTGATTATCCTTGTCTTTGTTTATGTCTTGGGTTGGAACAAATTACTATAATTCGTCCCCGCCTACGGATTAGTCGACATTTTTCACAAATTTTACGAACAGAAGCTCTTATTTTCATATTTGGCATTCCTCATTTTAATTCTGAATCTAGTTTTTGGAAGAAAATAGGTTTCTTGGAATTTTTTATCTCGAATCATCTTCTCACGAAAGGAATGTTGAAGTTGATAAAAACACCTAATCTTTCGAATCCTTATTGCGAAGTCGATAAATTATACGTCCTCTGGTTGAATCATAACGACTTACTTCAATTTTAACTCTATCGCCTGGTAGTATCCGTATAAAACTACGTCGGATCTTTCCCGAAACATAACCTAGAATCATATCTTGATTATCTAAGCGAATCCGGAACATACCGTTGGGAAGGGATTCAGTAATTAAACCTTCATGAATCCATTTTTGTTCTTTCATTCCAGGTAAAGCCTCCTTGAAGTATCAATTGATGGAGGAGGAACGATATTAGACAACCCGCCCCTTTTCTTTTTGTTTTCACAAATAAGAAGTTTCGGACCCAATTCGTATATTAGAAGGATTACCATATATAACACAAAACTTCTCCACCAATTCGTTCTAGTCGAGCCTCTCGGTCTGTCATTATACCTCGAGAAGTAGAAATAATTACAATTCCCATCCCACCTAAAATTCTAGGAATTCGTTGGTAGTTCGAATAGATTCGGAGACCAGGCCGGCTGATCCGTTTTAAATTTAAAAAATTTATATAAGACCTTTTCCTATTCCTTCTATGCCGTAGGGTTAAAACCAAAAAATCTTTTTTGGTTTCTTTATGTTTTCTCACGTTTTCGATAAAACCTTCTCGTAAAAGTATTTTAACAATATTTTCAGTGATATTAGTATATGCTATTCGAACCACCCTTTTTCTATCCATATCAGCATTTCGTATAGAAGTTATTATGTCAGCAATAATATCCCTACCCATGGTGAATTAAATTTCTTGGTGATCCCCAATTTTTATATAATCGACATATTTTTTTTTTTTTACTTATTTGTTTATGAATTTAAATTTAAATTAAAGGCATATGCGTGAGACACAATCTACTAAAAATTATGAATATATTTCTTAATCTCTTTCTTTCAAATACTTTACTATAACCAATGGTATTATCTTATTTTAGAAGACCTTACAATACCTCCGGAGCTAATGAAACTATTTTAGTAAAATTTAACTGTCTCAATTCCCGGGCAATTGCACCAAAAATTCGAGTTCCTTTGGGGTTTCCTTCTTGGTCAATGACAACCGCAGCATTGTCATCATATCGTATTATCATACCGTTATCACGTTTGAGTTCTTTACAAGTACGTACAATTACAGCTCTGACCACCTCTGATCTTGCTAGGGGCATATTTGGCACTGCGTCTTTGATCACAGCAACAATAACGTCACCGATATGAGCATATCGACGATTGCTAGCTCCTATGATTCGAATACACATCAATTCTCGAGCCCCGCTGTTA